AGAATGACGATCCTCGCTATGATCGTTACGTGTATGATACTAAATATAGTTGGAAACATCATGTTAATAGTTGCATTGACAGTTATCTTTGTTATCAAATCTGTATTGATAGCTCCATTTTAACTAGTAGTGAAAATTACAATGACAGTTCCATTTATAGTTATATTTGTGGCGAAAATAGTAATGAAAGCGAGAGTTCCAGTACAATAACTAGTACGGATGATAGTGATTTAACTATAAGAGAAAGTTCTAATGATTTAGATGTAACTCAAAAATACAGGCATTTGTGGGTTCAATGCGAAAATTGTTATGGATTAAATTATAAGAAATTTTTTAAATCAAAAATGAATATTTGTGAACATTGTGGATGTCATTTGAAAATGAGTAGTTCGGATAGAATCGAACTTTTGCTTGATCCGGATACTTGGGACCCTATGGATGAAGACATGGCCTCTCTGGATCCTATTGAATTTAATTCGGAGGAAGACCCTTATAAAGATCGTATTGATTCTTATCAAAGAAAGACAGGATTAACTGAGGCTGTTCAAACAGGTACAGGTAAACTAAATGGTATTCCCGTAGCAATTGGGGTTATGGATTTTCAGTTTATGGGGGGTAGTATGGGATCTGTAGTGGGTGAGAAAATAACACGGTTGATCGAGTATGCTACCAATCAATTTTTACCTCTTATTCTAGTGTGTGCTTCCGGGGGCGCACGCATGCAAGAAGGAAGTTTGAGCTTGATGCAAATGGCTAAAATATCTTCTGCTTTATATGATTATCAATCAAATAAAAAGTTATTCTATATAGCAATCCTTACATCTCCTACTACGGGTGGGGTCACGGCTAGTTTTGGTATGTTGGGTGATATCATTATTGCCGAACCCGATGCCTACATTGCATTTGCTGGTAAAAGAGTAATTGAACAAACATTGAATAAAACAGTACCTGAGGGTTCACAAGTAGCTGAATATTTATTCGATAAGGGCTTATTTGATCCAATCGTACCGCGTAATCCTTTAAAAGCAGTTCTGAGTGAATTATTTCAGTTCCATGCTTTCCTTCCTTTGAAAGAAAATGCAATTCAAGGAGAAACGTATAAACCTTAATTTAATATTTAAAAATAAATTAAATGATTCCATTAATTCTACATTTTCTTATTTGTTTGGAGGCGACCAAGCAGTTATTTAATTTCGAGGAATGAAAGGAAAAGTCTGAAGAATGCTTTTTTATTTAGTAACATAAGATTTAATTGTAGAAAAGAATTATCGGATTTTTTTTTATCGTTATTAAATTAAAATGAAAACATTCCAATATACTAGAAAAAATTTAGAATAAATGGATATAGAAAAATAATAAAAAAAATAAAAATAAATAAAATAATAAAGAAGTTGATTATCATACATCTATTTCATATAGAAAGATGAATAAGCCCATTTATTATATACTTACTATAATAGATTATATATCTATAATAGATTATATATTAGTATTTTGACTCCCTATTAGATTTATTCCTTATTATATACATAATATACTCTTATATTGTATATCTCCTTGTATATATTCAATACTGACTTAAGTATAATTATATAGGACGTATAAGATATCTGTTATAACAATAACAGGTTAAAATGGTAATATAACAATAATAAAAAAGAGGTATAAATATTAAATTGAGGTAACCATTCTATGACAACAATCAGCAATTTACCCGCTATTTTTGTGCCTTTAGTGGGCTTAGTATTTCCGGCAATTGGTATGGTTTCTTTATTTCTTTATGTTCAAAAAAACAAAATTTTTTAGATATTATGGGGTTAAATCTTTTTTTTTTCTATTTTTTTTAAAGACTTAGGCTTACTTGGAGCATAACACAAATATCTATTTAGTAGAATGGCAATTTCCCCCGAGGAAAAGTTCGTATGCATAAACATCATATATGAGTAAATGGTTTATAGCTTTTTGAAACTAAATTGGTATCGGTAAGATTTCTGAAGCGTAAAGTAACTATATCTACATGTCTGGGGATATCTATAAAAAATAATATATATATAATAGAAAAGGGATGTTATTTTTTAGTTTAACTCTAAGCAATTGATGAATTACTCCTAAAGCTTCACATCATAATAGTGCTAGTTGATGAGGGTTACTTCGGAAACAAAAAAATTAAAGTCAATTTTATTGGGGTTCTTCCCAATTACAATACAATGCAACTAGATGTAGTATAGTATGAGTTGGCGATCAGACCGGATATGGATAGAATTTATAACGGGGTCTCGAAAACCGAGTAATTTCTGCTGGGCCTTTATCCTTTTTTTAGGTTCATTAGGGTTTTTATTGGTTGGAACTTATAGTTATCTTGGTAGGTATTTTCTACCGTTATTTCCCTCGCAGCAAATCATTTTTTTTCCACAAGGAATCGTGATGTCTTTCTATGGAATTGCGGGTCTTTTTATTAGTTCCTATTTGTGGTGCACAATTGCGTGGAATGTGGGTAGCGGTTATGATCGATTCGATATAAAAGAAGGAATAGTGTGTATTTTTCGTTGGGGATTTCCTGGAAAAAATCGTCGGATCCTTCTGCGATTCCTTATGAAAGACATTCAATCCATCAGAATGGAAGTTAAAGAGGGTATGTTTTCTCGTCCTATACTTTATATCGAAATCCGAGGCCAGGGGTCCATTCCCTTGACTCGTATCGATGAGAATTTGACTCTACGAGAAATTGAACAGAAAGCCGCTGAATTGGCCTATTTTTTGCGTGTACCAATTGAAGTTTTTTGAAAAAAAAAAGTAAAAGCTTTCTTATTCTTAACAAAAGGTAAAGAAAAAAGATAACTCAAGAATTCTCTTTCTCTTTTTTATATAGCATAACTAAACTGAAGTTTCTGCCTAACTCTGATTAGAACAAAAAAAGTAACCGTACATGAAACAACCATAAAACGAAATAGTTTTTGTCCATAAATTATTTTTTTTTTTATGCATAGTTAAATCGACTGAAATCAATTCATTAACGAAAGAAGTAAGAAATTGAAATAATAGATTCATGTATATCAAAACATTTCGGAATAAAGAATTACTATTAATTATTCCTGTACTGCGGGTGACCCGCAAGTTTTGTTTATAAATTTTTTGATATCTTGATAACCGGGAAGTTCTTGCGTCTCGAAATGCAAATAATATTGATTAATTTGAATAAAAAATGGCTCTTTCGTGCAGTCCTCCAAAGGAGACAATTGCTTCGAATTTGAGCAATTGATATATATTGAAAGAATAATATATATATAATTATATAATTAGGATAATTAGAGTTTATTTAGTCATTGATGGACTCTTTATTATTCTATTTCTGTATTTTTATATTATAAATAGTTTTCCTCTATTCTTTCGAAATTCAAGGACCAAACAATGTACTGAATCACAAATACAAAATCGGGATATAGACTCGAGACTTGGAATGTAATAGAACTCATACTTGATCGAAATATTAGTATCGTATAGAGTCGACGAATGAGCCGAGTTAATTTCAAAATTCACAGACGGGCAAATGGCAAAAAAGAAAGCATTTATTTCCCTTCTATATCTTGCATCTATAGTATTTTTACCTTGGTGGATCGCTCTCTCATTTACATTTAACAAAAGTCTGGAATCTTGGATTAATAATTGGTGGAATACTAGGACCTCCGAAATTTTTTTGAATGATATTGAAGAAAAAGGTATTCTAAAAAAATTCATAGAATTAGAGGAACTATCCCTCTTCGACGAAATGATAAAGGAATACCCGGAAGGGCCTTTACATTTACAAAAACTCCATGCTGGAGTCTACAAAGAAACGATCCAATTGATCAAGATGCACAATGAGAGTCGTATACATACGATTTTACATTTCTCAACAAATATAATTTCTTTCCTTATTCTAAGTGTTTATTCTATTCTAGGTAATCAAGACCTTATTTTTATTAACTCTTGTCTTCAAGAATTTATATATAATTTAAGCGACACAATAAAAGCTTTTTCTATTCTTTTATTAACTGATTTATGCATAGGATTCCATTCGCCCCATGGTTGGGACCTAATGATTGGCTCTATCTACAAAGATTTTGGATTTGATCATAATGATCACATTATATCCGGTCTTGTTTCCACTTTTCCAGTCATTTTAGATACAATTTTTAAATATTTTATTTTTCGTTATTTAAATCGCGTATCTCCGTCACTTGTAGTGATTTATCATTCAATGAATGATTGAAAAATGATCGAACGGTCCAATTATAATGTTTGTTACTTTGTACATAAGTAAAAGAGCCCAAAATATACTTATTCTTTCTAGCCAACCCGGGGGAGTCCTTCAATATTCCACCCAAATTATTTCAGTATCTAGCAGAATCGTCGATAAGGAACTATACTAGTGACTTAGCAAATTTTATTGTAGAAATTTTTGGGATCAATGATTGGACCATGCAAACTAGAAATACTTTTTCTTGGATAAAGGAAGAGATTATTCGATTCATTTCCGTATCGCTCATCATCATCATATATATAATAACTCGGGCACCCATTTCAAAAGCGTATCCCATTTTTGCACAGCAGAGTTATGAAAATCCACGAGAAGCGACTGGCCGTATTGTATGTGCCAATTGCCATTTGGCGAACAAACCCGTGGATATCAAGGTTCCACAAGCGGTACTGCCTGATACTGTATTTGAAGCAGTTGTTCGAATTCCTTATGATCTGCAACTGAAACAAGTTCTTGCTAATGGTAAAAAAGGGGCTTTGAATGTAGGGGCAGTTCTTATTTTACCTGAGGGTTTTGAATTAGCCCCCCCCGATCGTATTTCGCCCGAGATTAAAGAAAAGATGGGAAATCTGGCTTTTCAGAGCTATCGCCCCACTAAAAAAAATATTCTTGTGATAGGTCCTGTTCCTGGTCAAAAATATAGTGAAATAACCTTTCCTATTCTTTCCCCGGACCCCACTACTAAGAAAGACATTCACTTCTT